TATCTTTATAATAGGTACAAATATTAAATCGAGGTACCCATTCTATGACAGATCTTAACTTACCCTCCATTTTTGTCCCTTTAGTGGGCCTAGTATTTCCTGCTATTGCAATGGCTTCTTTATTTCTTCATGTCCAAAAAAATAAGATTGTCTAGATCCGATGGGACCAAATTTAATCAATTTATTTCAACACTGAATCATAATACAGATATTTGTTTAGTGTAATATGGGACAATATGTGGCTTTTTCCGAACACAAACGAAAGAACTGTTATGCATGCGGATACATGATATCCGCATAAATGTATGTATATGATATGCGGGTATATCTGGTTAAAAACGATCGGCGAATATTTTTATAATGGAAAGTATATGTATCTAACCAATTATTCCTAATGGTTCATATCAGACTAGTGCTAGTTGATGAAAGTTACTTCGGCATCATGAAAAGTAAAGTCCAATTTTTTCTCAATTCCAATCGAATGCAACTGGGTCTAGTATAGTATGAACTGGCGATCAGAACATATATGGATAGAACTTATAACAGGGTCTCGAAAAGCAAGTAATTTTTGCTGGGCCTGTATCCTTTTTTTAGGTTCACTAGGATTCTTAGTGGTTGGAACTTCTAGTTATCTTGGTAGGAATCTTATACCTGGATTTCCATCTCAGCAAATCATTTTTTTTCCACAAGGAATCGTGATGTCTTTCTATGGGATCGCGGGTCTATTCATTAGTTCATATTTGTGGTGCACAATTTCATGGAATGTAGGTAGTGGTTATGACCGATTCGATAGAAAAGAAGGAATAATGTGTATTTTTCGTTGGGGATTCCCTGGAATAAATCGTCGCATCTTCCTTCGCTTCTTTATGAAAGATATCCAATCAATCAGAATGGAGGTTCAAGAGGGTCTTTTTCCTCGTCGTATTCTTTATATGGAAATCAGAGGCCAAGGAAACATTCCCTTGACTCGTACTGATGAGAATTTAACTCCGCGAGAAATTGAGCAAAAAGCTGCTGAATTGGCCTATTTCTTGCGCGTACCAATTGAAGTATTTTGAAATGAACCGAACGAAGAATGAATGTTTTCTCCACATAATAAAAGGAGCTTGCTAATTTCCTTTTTTTTTAATACAATTGAAGTTTCCTCAGACTGTTCATTCGAGAAAAACATGTTAGATTCCATTTCCTCGTTCCGTTGACGCAACAACCCGCTAGAATAAAACAAAAGTTGGGGAACGTATATGGAACAACTACAACTATTCCAACTATAATAAATATAATAAACTATAATAAGAATACATTTTTTCTATACCAAAACCCTTTTGTATCCGTATTTGTATGCGTATAGGGCCCAACTCAATTCTTTTATACTAGTAAAAAGTCTAATAAGTCTAATTAAGTATGAATTCATCAAATATCCGAATATGTATTTCGTAATACAGAATTCATACTTTTAGGTTAAGCCTCAGATTTGGAACTGATACCGTATTCCTGTGCTGTGGTTAGACGGTGCAACATTTCGAAATAATTAATTGAGATACCCGGAAATCCTATTTACTTAATATATTTACTTTTTATATATTATATATATATTTCTCTATCTATTTATTTCGAATTTTTTTTCATCCGAAAAAGGACCCTTATTTTATTTCTATATTCCTTAATTCCTTCTGGATCTAAGGAGTCAATTATTATACAAAAATGGGAATAGATCCATAGGTTCCATACCTTGTTATAGAACTTGTGCTTTAGAGAAACATCAGATCAGATAGAGTTGACAAATGAAGCAGTTCATTAACAATTCACAGAGAAAAAAAATGAAAAAAAAGAAAGCATTGATTTCCCTCCCATATCTTGCATCTATAGTATTTTTGCCCTGGTGGGTCTCTCTCTCATTTCAAAAAAGTCTCGAACCTTGGATTATTAATTGGTGGAATACTAGGCAATCCGAAACTTTTTTGAATGATATTCAAGAGAAAAATGTTATAGAAAAATTCCTAGAATTAGAAGAACTATTCTTGTTGGATGAAATGATAAAAGAATACCCAGAGACACATATACAAAATATACAAAAGCTTCGTATAGGAATACACAAGGAAACGATACAATTGGTCAAAACACACAATGAATATCATCTCCATATCATTTTACATTTTTCGACAAATATAATATGTTTCGCTATTTTAAGCGGTTATTTTATTCTGGGTAATGAAGAACTTGTCATTCTTAATTCTTGGGTTCAGGAATTCTTCTATAACTTAAATGACACAATAAAAGCTTTTTCGATTCTTTTAGTTACTGATTTATGGATTGGATTTCACTCGACCCATGGTTGGGAACTAATGATTGGTTCGATCTACAATGATTTTGGATTGGCTCATAACGACCAAATTATATCTGGTCTTGTTTCCACTTTTCCAGTTATTCTAGATACAATTGTGAAATATTGGATCTTCCGTTTTTTAAATCGCGTATCTCCTTCGCTTGTAGTCATTTATCATTCAATGAATGAATGAAGAACTTATTTGATCTCCTGATATCAATCCAAATTTTTCTTCGCGCATAAAGAAAGCATTTTCCATTTGACTTATTCTTTCTTTATACTTCTACCTCTTCAAGGTATTTGTCCTATTTCAATAGAATTATTTCAGTACAATGGCAGACTCGTGGATAGGGAACTATACTAGCTACCTATCTAATTTATTGTAGAAATTCCTGGATGAATGATTGGATCATGCAAAATAGAAATACTTTTTCTTTTTCTTGGGTAAAGGAACAGATCGCTCGATCTATTTCTGTATCGATCATGATATATGTAATAACTCGAACATCTATTTCAAATGCGTATCCCATTTTTGCGCAGAAAGGTTATGAAAATCCACGAGAAGCAACTGGGCGAATTGTATGCGCCAATTGCCATTTAGCTAATAAGCCTGTGGATATTGAAGTTCCGCAAGCTGTACTTCCTGATACTGTATTTGAAGCAGTTGTTCGAATTCCTTATGATATGCAACTGAAACAAGTTCTTGCTAATGGTAAAAAAGGGGCTTTGAATGTAGGGGCTGTTCTTATTTTACCCGAGGGATTCGAATTAGCCCCCCCCGATCGTATTTCCCCCGAGGTGAAAGAAAAGATAGGAAATCTGTCTTTTCAAAGTTATCGTCCCAATAAAAGAAATATTCTTGTAATAGGTCCTGTTCCAGGTCAGAAATATAGTGAAATCGTCTTTCCCATTCTTTCCCCCGACCCTGCTACGAAGAAAGACGTTCACTTCTTAAAATATCCCATATATGTAGGTGGGAATAGGGGAAGGGGTCAGATTTATCCTGATGGGAGCAAGAGTAACAATACAGTCTATAATGCTACATCCGCAGGTATAGTAAGCAGAATAGTACGCAAAGAAAAAGGAGGATATGAAATAATCATCGTTGATGCATCGGATGGACACCAAGTGGTTGATATTATACCCCCAGGACCAGAACTTCTTGTTTCAGAGGGTGAATCCATCAAGCTTGATCAACCATTAACAAGCAATCCTAATGTAGGGGGATTTGGTCAGGGAGATGCCGAAATAGTGCTTCAAGATCCATTACGCGCCCAAGGCCTTTTGTTCTTCTTGGCATCCGTTATTTTGGCACAAATTTTTTTGGTTCTTAAAAAGAAACAGTTTGAAAAGGTTCAATTATACGAAATGAATTTCTAGATCCAGAGATTCCTTACCATCAAGTCGGTAAAAAACGCGGAATTCTTGTCGATCAATACAATTTAATATATATGATCAATAAATTCTGTAAATCCCTTTGCTTGCTTTGTTTATACTCTTTTTTCGGGATGTACGGAATTCTTTACTTGTATCCCATTCCTAGCACTAGACAATAGGCATACAAAAACAAAGGAAGAGGAGACAGGGCAAGGACGGGATAAATGAAAGGAATGGTACTGGATTATAAGTCTTACTAATCTTCTATTCGACACAAGAAAAAGGACTTTGTACCCTTTCTTGTGTCGTCTTGTATCGAAATAATGATGATTTTTCTCTTGTTCGCCAAAGATTACTATTTCTTCGTTTCCGGGTCTATCGGAATTCCTTTGTTTAGATTCATAAGAAGTAGTAGACAAACAAAAAGGGTTAGGGGGGTAATTCATCGAGCAAACGGAACTTTTTCTATTATTCAATTAACTTCAACGTAGAATAGAACTTATTTATAAAAGAAAAATAAAAATTCTTCAAACAAAAAAATGACTTTAACTCTTTTTATTGAGAAGCGGATTAGATTTTATTTTTACGCATACCCCAATCCTTTTCATTTCATCACCTTTTTTATTTTATCTTTTTTTTATAGAGTAAGGTTCTATTTGTTTAGTATGGAAATGATTTGCAGGATGTCTCATCCGTTTAAATCCATATAATTATCCATAAAATCGATTGATTCCTTCTTGTTGCTTCTCGTAAGAGTTAATATTATATTATGGAGGAACGACAGAGCCTATAAATCAATCAATAGAAATAGATTCCATTCCGTTGTTCAAAAACATCATAAGAAACAAAGGAATAAAGTGGTTTGAAAGATCAGAGCAAAGGATCCATTTTGTCATTTCTACGAAAATTTTTATTTTTATTATGTTGACTGGATAACTTTCCTATTTGTATGTTATGGAATAGATCAAAGTCTCATCTCGCTTTAAGAGTAAGCACTCAGCGGTACCTTACGCCTATAATAAAAGAAAGGCGTAAGGTACCGCTGAGTGCTTACTCTTTCATGTCTACAATCCAGTTCATCTGATTACTACAGAGATGAACCCAATCCGGAATATGAACCGTAAAAGAAAATACCTATTAAACCGATCACAAGAATACCAGTTACAGTACCTATCAGCCAAAGAGGAATCCTTCCAGTAGTATCGGCCATTTCCCTCACTTTCCTCCACATTTCATCAAGTGGTCATGCTATAGACAAAAACAGGCATGGATAATTATGAGGATGATATCCGTCCGAATG